CTCAAATTCGAATTTGTGACAGATACAAATGAAAATGAATTGATAAAACATTCCTCGAAACAAAATTATGTCACTTAGACTTATGGAGTCTTGTATATAATATAAAAATTGATCCAATTTCTACCTATTATTATGATATTACGATCAGATTGGATACCAGAAAAAATAAATGGATTCACGATTGGATCTGTTCTCTATAAATGAGATAAAGACAGAATAATCAGAAACAGTATAGAGTTTACTTTGATTTTAGCACTTAACTTATTTTGTTGATTCCATTTTTCAAAAAAGGATTCGCAGAGAAGAAAGATATTTCTACCCAGTGTTAGTAGAATACGATTAAAGTGCGTAAGAGGAGTTGTATTTATTAAGTACAGGCAGATATACCCATCTAGCTCTCTGCATATCCCATTGCAGTTCAGGGGGCAACGTAGGTCGTGCTATATCATAATTTCTATTTTAGATTCAATCTATTCAATGAAAAATGAAAGTACGATGATTATATGTAGATAAGATACCCAACTAGGTATCTGTGTAACAATTTCTGGGGTTTACATATACACATAATTGCTGTTATAATTGAAATGGAAAAGGATTTATTATTGAAATGAATGAGTCCGGATTAGTCGTGTATCCATAAGATTTTCTTATGTAATTAAGGAAATTGGAGATAAAAATCAGGGAACCATTCATGAATTCACAGTCAATAGTTCTAGTTAATGGTTCCAATTTTACCTGAATTTTAGATTCTGTGACTGGAAATCCATTTCATTTTTCTCTTTCATTTCAATATAATATTGAAATCTAATATAAAATATTCTATAAAATAGAATATATAAAATAAAGAGAAGAGCATTTTTTAGGTTTACGTATTGTGTGTTTTGAGATAGTATACAATCAATAGAAGAGAATAATCTCAACTGGACCCAATAAAAAAAAGGATTTACATCTATTTTTTACGGTTTTGGCGGCATGGCCGAGTGGTAAGGCGGGGGACTGCAAATCCTTTCTCCCCAGTTCAAATCCGGGTGTCGCCTGATCAACAAAAGCCTCGGAATCTCTTATCTTATCCTCTTATCCTGCTGATATAACTCGCCGAATTCTTGACCAGCAGAAGCAGAGGCAAAGGACTAGGACTGTCGATACTTTATTTTTAGAATCCGGAGGTTCCATAAAGGACTGTAAATCCTTGCTCCTAGGATCCAAGAAGAGATTATAGGAAGGACGATGGATCCTTCCTAATTACCTTACCCGACTAGTGTAGTGTCTAATCATTGAATCTTGAATGAGATTGGATAGGATGATGGAGAATCAAATTCGGAGTTGTAGAAAGGACTGAAGATACTTTGTATCCAGACTCACGAGAGTCTCTGAGTGCTCAGGCATTCAATCAATATTGGATTGATTCATCAATAGTGTTAGGTCAGAATACATACCATTTTGACTATGCACCATTGATTCCACTATTATTAGTGATCAATAATAGAATGATTCTATCATATTCATATAGATAGGGGACATAATTCACATGGATACAGTCAGTCTCGCTTGGGCTGCTTTAATGGTAGTCTTTACATTTTCTCTTTCACTCGTAGTATGGGGAAGAAGTGGACTCTAGGTATACGACTCATTGAGTTGAGTAATCGAATCAATTGTTTAATAGATCGTTTTGCGAAGTGTTTTTAAAGAAAAATATCTCCATTTCCAAATTCTACTGGAATCAATTAATATATGAATTAGAACCTTTCAATCAAACAAATATTTCAAGGATTCCCATGTTCGCATTTCGAAACTCAAAAGGATACACATGATAGGAAATTTTTTCCAACCTAATTCTTCCTAACCGAAATATTCTATTTCGATGAACCGGCTCTTAATAGAATAATGGATATTACAATGAGGAACAACTAACCCCTATATATATATATTATATATATAATAAATAATAATATATATTATATTTGTTTCCCTCTTTACTCTTCAAAGCTTCAAAGATAAAGTTGTTCTGCTATTACGTAGATACGTACTTTCTCCTGGAGGCGACATAGACATAGTGGTTGTCCAAAGAAAAGAGGTACTACGCATAATAAGATCTTGCTTCCGTTGGGTGATCCACATATCGCGAACTTACCATTTTATACTCTAGGAATCTTATTTAGACTTTATCAACTCGCCCCATGCCATGGTTCAAGGTTCAAGCATGAAAAATCGGTGGGGCCTACTACTCCTTTTCAAAATCCGAATAAGTTACCATGGAACTCCTTGGATCAGCTGTTAACAGCTCAATCAATTACTTCGGAATGCAAAACATTAGAGATTACTTGGTTTTCTTTTATATAAGATATGCCCATACTATTCTTACCCCATTGATTGTTTCGATGTATCCCGGGATCCATATTGAAAATAATCTTTAATCTTAGAACAGTTGACGTTCGATTATTTCGGAATCAATACAAATGGATGTAGCGAAGAAATACAATTGGAGTACTTAACTATACTATTTACATATGCATAGATGTAATTGACATGTACATGTATGTACATACATATTGTGGATTGATCCACATAAAGCCCATATCTGTATACAATACAACTTTCTTTTATAAAATTTATATAATAATGGATAGTGTGGTAGAAAGGTTCATATAGTTCTTTCTACCATACTATCTCATATACTACTGATTCCAGTCCACCCATTTCATTTAATACTTGAAATTTACATCCCTTTCATTTCTTCAATCATTGATAAGAAAAGAACTCATAAGTTAAATTTGAGTCAAATTAATCATTTTGACTTACTGTTTTTACGTAGATGATAAGTAAAAAAGCAGTAGGAACTAGAATGAACAATGCAGTAGCAATAAATGCGAGAATATTGACTTCCATAATCTCATCGTTTTTTTTTTTTTGCTTCGTAATAATTCGGGATCTAATCCCATAGAGATGATATATTTTTTTCCTGTAAATTCAATGGGATAAATTGCAGCCTGATGTGATGATACTGAATCGTATCAATATCATGAATAACAATAAATATCTGATCGATCAAATTGATTCATCGTCGAGAATTGAATAGTATAACATAGGAAGATCTTTTATCCATACCGAATCGAATTTTAAATTCGATTCCTGATCCAATCAAGAATGCCATTGAATTTCTCGTCTTTTTCCACTCTTTCTTCTCTATAACCTACCGCCTTATATTAATATTAAATTAATATTAAGGCATCTGATGGGGTATCATCTGACCGGTGTTCCATTGGTCACAGACCCAAACAGTAGAAGTGAAATGGAAAAAGGAATGAGTTAAGTTCTAAGCTAAGTTTTTGTGATGATCTAATCTTCTTGGAAGACAGAGAAGTGTCGTAAATATGGGTTAACTATGTGAAGTTAATTGTGTATCGTACAATAAACAAATACAATTTGTGTATGTGTTCCCGGGAAACATATAGGTACTTACTTTAATTGATTCAATTCCATTGATCAGGAGCAATCGAAAAAGCCAGACCAGTGCGCTATCTCTGGGAATCCTGAATATGGTGATACCACCGATTTCATCTACATATGCCTCTCCCCCATCAATCGGTACTAGTTGAAGTAATTGAAATTCCCGTATTTGTCTGATGAGAAATGCGAAACGAAAAACGCAAGAAATAAGGATCCCTACTGGGAATTAGATCTTGCCCCTTGGCCCCCCTGTTCACGGAAAATGGAGAGATGAATTGATGGATTCATCGGATCCTAGGTCGGGACTGACGGGGCTCGAACCCGCAGCTTCCGCCTTGACAGGGCGGTGCTCTGACCAATTGAACTACAATCCCAGGTAAATGAGGAATGAGGTGTACAGCATACATATGATTGAACCATTCATATTAGGTATTTATATTATATTTCATTTTCAAAAATGAAATTGATCAATTTCTCAAAAAAAAATCGGCGTGTTGTGTTGTAACTGTAACAGAGACACGAGTGATATACGGATATCCACATAGATATGGACTATAGTGAGAGTGACATGAATTACTAGTAATCCTGTGGTTATTACCAAATCGATTGATAATCCATTTTTCAATAAAAAAAAAGACTCTTTATTCTTATTCTTTTCTTCCATATCAGGCATTTCGGGGGGACAAATTTTGTATATCATCCTCATGGATTGGCGAATTAAATTATTGGGCCGAGCTGGATTTGAACCAGCGTAGACATATCGCCAACGAATTTACAGTCCGTCCCCATTAACCGCTCGGGCATCGACCCAGGAAGAATCAATTCTAGGCTTATTGATAATCCATGATCAACGTCCTTTCGTAGTACCCTACCCCCAGGGGAAGTCGAATCCCCGCTGCCTCCTTGAAAGAGAGATGTCCTGACCCACTAGACGATAGGGGCATACCTGCCCGATCGCCAGCATATACTATGTCATAGTATGACAGGTTTTTGGAATTGTCAATATAATGGAAATAGAACGGTATGCCTAGATCCGAAAAATCTGTCTTGCTTTCCTGATTCCATAGATATATGGTTCATTCATGAACCATATATCTATGACGAAGTATAGGATCTCTTTTAGGGAGTGATTTGTCCGACAGAAAAAAGTCAAACTCTATTTCTTCCATTTTCACTCATCAATTCGCTCATCGTTAAGATGAGATATGGAGATATGCCTCTCTCTATCTCATACTAAGCTAAGCCAGGAAATTCAGAAACAATAGAAATTTTTTGTTTTTTTGATAAGAATTCGGAATTCGGTTCAGGGTACGAGTCGAATCCCTTCATCACATGATTCGGTAAAATATCTTGGATCTATGTCGGATTGGTACATGTATCAATCAAGCGAATCTCGTTCTGATGGTCAATAAAAACAAAGCAATTAGGATCAGTCTTGAAACAATTCATTGCATTGATATTTGTATTTGTCAAATATCAAGAATTCCTAGTGAAATAAAATTTCATGTTCCTAAATGAGCTCTTATGCATACATGTATATATGTGCATATAGT